AGAAATATTGTATATTTATAAAAAATCCACCGGCTGATTTTTTTAGGGTGAGGGTAAATAAGGTGTTTTAGTCTTTTTACGAGGGGTTAAAGGCACTTGTGGTTGTTTTGAGTGCTTTGTCTGGGGTGATATTATGCTCACGAAAAACATCGTATATTTATTAAAAATTCACCGGTGAATTTTGCAAAATTTGCTCGCGCAAATTTTAGCGAGTCAAAATTAAAGGCGGTTCTCCATCATTTTCTTGGTTTAGGGGTTTAACAAGAAGTAACAGTGATGTCAGGACTTAAGGGGGTAGGGGGGTTTAACGCGCGGAAGCCAGAGGGGGCGTGAACGGGAAGCTGCTAGAATGACAGAGCTTTTATGCACTTGATATCACTTATGTTGTTATATCGAAGAATATCCTTTAAAATTTAATACATATTACGGTGGCAAGATCCAGTTCAACCTAAATTAATTAACATTAGGATGCGCTTGTAAATGCCAGTGAAAGGAAGAGAAAAAAAAGACAACGTTATGCATATAAAAGAACGCCCGGCTTGGTGGGTAACGAGTCGATAGACCTCCACCATCGTGATGCAAGGATAATTAATTGAAGGGGGGTTTAAGCTGTATATGGCCCTGAAATAGGAACCAAATGCAAGGAATAGTTCATTAAGTAGCTACCCCCACGATTTTTGTCCCTGACCTTTCATTCATGATATGCATTATATGCAAAATTGGTCGCTTCTTACTGCGCATAATAGGACTTTAGCAATAATAGTGGGGTCAGGCGAGGAAACTTTTTAGAAGAAGTTAAGGGGATAAACCTAGTTGGTTCGGTCTCATTCATTATAGATGGTGATAAATTTTTTGGTGTCTATGTAACTCATGAGTTACATTTTCCTTGATTGGTTACATTAAGTTAATGCTTTTTATACATAATTTGTTTAAAGGCATATATGTAATATTAATCATTTTATGCAGCAGTGTGGCGCAGTGTGGCGCAGTGTGGCGCAGTGTGGCGCAGTGTGGCGCAGTGTGGCGCAGCAGAGAATAGTTTAATTTAGAATCTTAGCTTTGGGAGTTAAGGGCGGGAGTTTGATTCTCCCTTCTCTGAGCAAAAGGGGGGATTTGAACCCCCAGCCTTCGGCTTACAAGACCGGCGCTCTTTCGTTGAGCTTCTAATGCAGGCTCATTTGAGGATTTTATTTTCGGCCCAGCCTACAAAGGGGAAAAGAATCAGGAAGATGGAGAAGTAGATTACGGAAGCAATTTGGCCAATTACGATGTAGGGGTGTTCTACAGGTATTCCCCCGATTCATGTAAGGATAAAAACATCAGCCACGAGAGACCAGAAGAGTAGTTGGGTGAGTGGGCGAAAAGCTAGGCCTTGCTGTTTAGAGGTGTGAAGGAATGGCACTAGAAGGAGCACCAGGATAGAGAAGAGGAGGGCTAAAACACCGCCCAGTTTGCTGGGAATAGACCGGAGGATAGCGTAGGCGAAAAGAAAGTACCACTCAGGTTTAATGTGGGCTGGGGTGACGAGGGGGTTGGCCTCTGTAAAATTATCTGGGTCGCCGAGGAGGTTGGGGAAGAACAGGGTGATTGAGAAGAAGGCGAGGAAAAAGACTAGGAAGCCGACTACGTCCTTGATAATATAGTATGGCAAGAAAGGGATTTTATCTACGTCTGAGCTAAGGCCAAGTGGGTTGTTTGATCCCGTTTCGTGGAGGAAAAGGAGGTGGATGACAGTGGCGGCGGCAATGATGAAAGGGAGAATGAAGTGGAAGGCGAAGAATCGAGTGAGGGTGGCATTGTCTACAGAGAACCCCCCTCATAGTCATAAAACTAGGTCGAACCCCACGTAGGGGGCGGCAGAGAGGAGGTTGGTGATTACTGTCGCCCCTCAGAACGACATTTGTCCTCAGGGGAGGACGTAGCCTACAAAGGCAGTTATTATTAGCAGGAGGAGAAGGACTACTCCAACATTTCATGTTGCTTGGTAAAGGTATGAGCCGTAGTAAAGACCTCGGCCGATGTGGAGGTAAACACAGATGAAGAAGAAAGATGCTCCGTTGGCATGCATGTTGCGTATTAGTCAGCCGTTGTTGACGTCCCGACATATGTGGGCGACAGAAGAGAATGCATTTGCGGTTTCGGGGGCGTAGTGCATGGCCATGAATAGGCCTGTTAGGATTTGGAGAACTAGGCAGATTCCCAAAAGGGAGCCAAAGTTTCACCAAACTGAAAGGTTTGAAGGGGCAGGTAGGTCGATTAAAGCGTGATTAGTCATTTTCAGCAAAGGGTGAGTTTTTCGGAGGTTGGCCATTAGTTCTTGTAGTTGAGTTTACAACGGTGGTTTTTCAAATCACTGGTCCTGGTTAAAGCCCTGGCAGGAATTATGGCTTATATTATGTCTTTATTTTTAGCGGGCCTAGTGTTAGGTTTAGTTGCTGTAGCGTCTAATCCGGCCCCGTATTTTGCGGCGCTAGGTTTGGTGGTAGCGGCAGGGGCGGGGTGCGGTATCCTGGTGGGGCATGGTGGGCCGTTTTTATCCTTAGTTCTTTTTTTAATCTACTTGGGGGGAATGTTGGTGGTGTTTGCTTATTCTGCGGCCTTGGCCGCAGAGCCTTACCCTGAAACGTGGGGTGACCGTTCTGTGTTAGGCTACGTAGTAGGGTACTTTCTAGCGGTGGTAGTGATGGCTGGGTGGTTTTGAGGGGGGTGGTACGAGTCTTCTTGAGGAGCGGTGGAGGAGTTTAAGGAGTTTGTCGTTGTGCGTGCTGATTCGGGGGGAGTAGCTCTCATGTTCTCCTTCGGGGGGTGGGTTCTTGTAGTTTGTGCGGGGGTTCTTTTGTTGACTCTGTTTGTAGTCCTAGAGCTTACTCGTGGTCTCAGCCGGGGGACGCTTCGAGCAGTTTAGATGAGGGGCAGGATAATAGCCAGAACGACTGTCAGAAGAAACAGGGATAGGTAGGTTTTGATTATCCCCTGGTGTAGGTCGGCAGTGGCGGAAGCTGCAGGTAGATTAATAGTGGACATTGCCTTGGGGCCTACTTTTTCGTATCATGTTTTATCAAGCATTTGGCTTGCAATTGTTTGTCCCAGGAAGAGGCTTCAGTAGGGGATTGAGCGGTGGACAATTGCTGGAAAGAACCCCAACATGTTGGAGAAATTGTGGGTGGAGAGGGAGGGGGTGGTTTTAAATTGTTTCGAAGTTAAGGAGGCGAGCTTTAAGGCTGTGAGAAGGCCGATAATGGTTACGATCAGGGCGCTAAGTTTAAGGAGGGGAGGCATCGTTAAAACAGGGGTTTTAGAGGGGAGGAGATTAGAGGTAATGATGAGGCCGGCAACGATGCTTCCCAGGGCCAGTCGTTTGATGGGGTTGATAACACAAGGGTTGTTTTCATTAATGGGGGAGAGGGCTGGGGATCGGGGGCGGCCCATGGCTACAAAGTAGGCCACACGGAGGCTGTATACTGCGGTGAAGGAGGTGGCTAGAAGGGTGAGGGCTAGGGCTCAGGCGTTCAGGTAAGATGTGTTTAAAGCTTCAATGATGGCGTCTTTTGAAAAGAAGCCTGCGAGGAAGGGGGTTCCCGTCAGGGCTAGGCTGCCGATAGCGAGACAAGAGGAGGTGAAAGGGGCGAGGTTGCTCATGCCTCCTATTTTTCGAATGTCTTGTTCGTCATTGAGGCTGTGGATAATTGAGCCGGAGCATAAGAATAGCATGGCTTTGAAAAATGCGTGTGTACAGATGTGGAGGAAAGCGAGTTGTGGCTGATTGAGGCCAATGGCGACCATCATAAGCCCAAGCTGGCTTGAGGTGGAGAAGGCGACAATTTTTTTAATGTCGTTCTGGGTGAGAGCGCACGTGGCAGCAAAGAGGGTGGTGAGGGCCCCCAGGCATAAGCAGGTGGTGAGGGCCACGGGGTTGTTTTCCATCAGGGGGCTAGTTCGGACTAGAAGGAAGACCCCTGCAACCACCATTGTGCTGGAGTGAAGTAGGGCAGAGACAGGAGTAGGGCCCTCTATAGCTGCGGGGAGTCAGGGGTGGAGTCCAAATTGTGCGGATTTTGCAGTAGCTGCCAGGATTAGGCCTATTAGGGGGAGGGTGAGGTCAAGGTCTTGGGAAGATACAGATATTTGCTCTATGTCTCAAGAGTTGAGATTCACGGCGAATCAGGCTATGCTGAGAACAAGTCCAATGTCTCCAACTCGGTTGTATAGGACGGCTTGAAGGGCGGCGGCGCCGGCATCTGCTCGCCCATCCCACCAGTCGATGAGTAGGAAGGATATGATGCCAATGCCCTCCCAGCCAATAAAGAGTTGGAATATGTTATTAGCCGTAACCATAATAATTATTGCTACTAGGAAAAGGAGGAGGCATTTGAAGAATCGGTTTATGTTGGGGTCTGCATGCATATACCATCGGGCGAACTCTAAAATAGCTCACGTCACATAAAGAGCAACAGGGGTAAAGATAAGGGAGTAGAGGTCGAATTTAAAGCTGATGCTGATATCGAAGGTGCGGGTGCAGATTCATTGTCAGGCACAAACAACTGTTTCAACCCCAGAGTCAAGGAAAATAGACAGGGGGATAAGGCTTACTAGAAATGCGGCTTTGATGGCGGTATTGACGTGTGTGAGGGCCCAGTGTTTGTTAGCCGTGACGAACAGGGGGAAGAGGAGGAGAGCGAAGATCAATACTAGTGAAGAGTTTAAAATGGTAGTGAGGGGATGCATAGCTGCTGCTTGGATTTGCACCAAGAGTTTTTGGTTCCTAAGACCAACGGATAAGCTGTCATCCTCCAGGAGCGCGAGGGGACTACGGAGTCAAACCGTAGGGGTAGAGAATAGCAATCTCTATTGCCTTCGGGCTTCTCTCGGTAGATAAGGGGATTCTAACCCTTGTTGCTAGGATCACGATCTAGCGTTTTACTTAAACTATATCCACAGAAACACCATCCTCACATTAACTCTGGCTTTAGGGTCAGGAGGAGGGTGGGGAAAAGGTGGAGGGCTAGAAGGAGATGTTCTCGGGTGTGGGTGGGCTCGAGGGCGATTATGTGGGAGGGCAGGGGGCCTCGCTGGGAAGCCAGGAACAGATAGAGGGAGTAGGCTGCAGTAATGAGTCCCGCGAGGCCTAGGATGATAATAGTTCAGGGGGATCAGTCGAACAGGGCCGTGGTGATTGTTAGCTCTCCTATAAGATTGGGAAGAGGGGGGAGAGCGAGGTTGGAGAGGGTGCTGATGAATCATCAAATGGCTGTTAGAGGGAGGGCTATTTGTGTCCCCCGGGTTAGTAAGATGGTTCGGCTTTGTGTTCGTTCGTAGGTGAGATTGGCGAGACAAAATAAGGCTGAGGATGAGAGGCCGTGGGCAATCATGAGGGCGATTGCACCTGAGCAGCCTCAGGCGGTTTGAACGAGGATCCCGCTGATGACCAGGCCCATGTGACCAACAGAGGAGTAGGCGATGAGCGCTTTAAGGTCTGTCTGTCGTAAGCAGATAACTCCTGTTATGATAGCCCCCCATAAGGCTACCATGATGATCGGGGTGATGAGTTCTTCAGGGAGGGGGTCTAGGAAAAGTATCATGCGTATAATGCCGTAGCCCCCGAGTTTTAGGAGGACAGCAGCTAGAACTATAGAGCCGGCGATTGGGGCCTCTACATGGGCCTTGGGGAGTCATAAGTGGAGGCCGTAGAGGGGTATTTTGACCAGGAAGGCTGTGATACATGCAGCCCACCATAGTTTGTCAGCTCAGGTGCAGAGGTGGGCAGGTTCTGCGAATTGGAGTGAGACGAGGGATAGGGTGCCTGCTTCATTTTGTAGAAAGAGGAGGGCGACTAGGAGGGGGAGGGAGCTAATGAGGGTGAAGAAAAGGAGATTAGTCCCTGCATCCAACCGCTCTGCCTGGTTGCCCCAGCGGGTAATAATGATGGCAGTAGGAATTAAGGTTGCTTCAAATATTACATAAAACATTAAAAGTTCTGTTGCCGCGAATGCTATGATAAGGCATGCCTGTAAGGAGGCAAGCAGCGTAATGTAGGTTCGTTGGCGGCCGACAGGTTCTGATGATATGTGGTTTTGGCTTGCGAGGATCATCAGGGGGAGTAGCCAGCAGGAGAGGACGAGCAGGGGGGTGGACAAGGGGTCAGTGGCCATGTAGGGGCTGGAGGCGGCCCAGCCAGTCTCGGAGGTTGATTTCAACCATGACAAGCTAGCGAAGGCAATTACAAGGCTTTGGGTGAGGGCCGTGGGTCACAGTCATTTAGCTGTGGTCAGCCAAATCGTGGGAAATAGTATGATAGTTGGGATTAAAATTTTTAGCATCGGAGGAGGTTGAGGCTTTGAAGGTGGTCAGTGCCGTGAGTTCGGGCGGTGGCTACTAGGATGGCGAGGCCAGCGCCAGCTTCACAGGCCGAGAAGGCGAGGAGTAGCATGGGGGCACATGAAAGTTCGGTTGCCTCAGCCTGTAGAACTCAGACTGAGAGGGCGATGTAAAGGGACAGCATTATTCCTTCAAGTCAGAGTAGGGGGGAGAGAAGGTGAGTACGGTGGAAGGCCAGTCCTATTAGCCCCAGGATAAAAGCTGAGGTGAAGCTAAAATGTGTGGGAGTCATAAGGTGGTCGCGGAGTCGAACCGCGGTTTTCTGAGTCGAAATCAAAGGTCTTATGTTGGACTAACTACCTATTCAGCTCACTCTAGTCCCCCTTGGATTCACTCGTAAATGAGGCCCAGGGTGAGGAGGGCGAGAACAGCCACAGCCCACGCGAAGGTGGTTGCGGGGGCAGTGAGTTGGTCTCCTCAGGGGAGGGGAAGGAGAAGGGCGATTTCTAGGTCAAATAGCAGGAATAGGATGGCAATTAGGAAGAATCGAAGGGAAAAGGGGAGTCGTGCTGAGCCAAGGGGGTCGAACCCGCATTCGTAGGGTGAGAGCTTTTCAGCGTCCGGGTTGAGTTGGGGCAGTCAAAAAGAAATGATAGCAAGCACAGTTGAAAGTAAAACAGTGATAGAAATTACTGAGGTAATTAAGTCCATTATCTTTCCTTGGATTTTCACCAAGACCGAGTGATTGGAAGTCACATATACTATGTTAGTACTAGAAAGACTATGAGCCTCATCAATAGATGGAAACGTAGAGGAAGAGTCATACGACGTCTACGAAGTGTCAGTATCAGGCAGCGGCTTCAAAGCCGAAGTGGTGTTCGGATGTAAAGTGGAACTGAATTTGTCGGAGGAAACAAACAGCGAGGAAAGAAGAACCAATGATCACATGTAGGCCGTGGAATCCTGTGGCTACGAAGAAGGTTGAGCCATATACGCCGTCTGCGATGGTGAAAGGTGCTTCATAGTACTCAAGACCTTGAAGGAAGGTGAAGTAAAACCCCAAGAGGATGGTCAGAGCGAGGGACTGGGTGGTTTGTTTTCGCTCCCCCTCTATAATACTGTGGTGAGCCCAGGTTACAGTGACCCCCGATGCCAAAAGGACGGCGGTATTGAGGAGGGGAACTTCGAAGGGGTCGAGGGTGGTGATGCCAGTGGGGGGTCAGCATCCTCCCAGCTCAGGGGTGGGGGCAAGGCTGGCATGGTAAAATGCTCAGAAAAATCCTAGAAAGAAAAATACCTCTGATGTAATAAACAAGATTATGCCGTATCGAAGGCCTTTTTGGACAGGGGGAGTATGGTGCCCTTGAAATGTCCCCTCTCGTACAATGTCTCGTCATCATTGGTACATAGTGAGGAGAAGAAGGGCAGTTCCTGCTGATATAAGGGTTATAGAGTGGAAGTGAAATCAGATTGCTGTGCCTGAGGTTATCAGGAGGGCACCTACTGCGCCGGTTAGGGGTCAGGGGCTTGGGTCAACTATGTGGTATGCGTGTGCTTGGTGGGCCATTAGACGTTTTCTTGTAGGTATAGACTGATTAGAAGAACGAAGACGTAGGCCTGGATTATTGCTACGGCGACTTCTAAGAGGGTGAGGAGGAATAAGACAATGGAGGTTAAAATTGCAACAGTGGGTATTAGAGGGAGAAGGACGAAGGCAGCGGTTGCAATAAGTTGGATTAGAAGGTGACCAGCTGTGAGGTTGGCTGTAAGTCGGACTCCTAGCGCTAAGGGGCGGATGAATAGGCTAATTGTTTCGATGATGATGAGAACGGGGATTAGGGGCACAGGTGTTCCTTCTGGAAGAAGGTGGCCTAGTGCTGCTGTGGGTTGATTTCGTATCCCAATGATAACAGTAGCCAGTCAGAGGGGGACGGCGAGCCCCATGTTTAAAGATAGTTGGGTTGTGGGGGTGAAAGTGTACGGAAGGAGTCCTAGCATGTTTTGAGTGATTAGAAAAATCATAAGGGAGACCATTATTACGGCTCATTTATGACCCCCAACGTTTAAGGGTAAAAGAAGTTGTTGTGTGAAGCGGTTAATGAATCAGCCTTGTAGGGTTAGCAGGCGGTTGTTGAGTCACCGGCTTGAAGGGGTGGGAAATAAAATTCAGGGTATAGAGAGGGCTAGGGCTATGAGGGGGATGCCTAGGAAAACAGGGCTTATAAACTGGTCGAAGAAGCTTAGTGTCATGGTCAGTTTCAAGGTTCTGGGTTAGCTTTTTTAGCGCTTTGTGTGGTAGGTTCATTTGGGAAGATGTGTCCTAGAATTTTAGGGGGAATAACGGTTAAGAATACGAGTCATGAGAATATTAGGATGGCAAATCAGGGGGCTGGATTTAGCTGAGGCATGTCACTAGGGGTGGTTGGGGGCTCACCAATTTTTAGCTTAAAAGGCTAACGCTTTCTCCCGTTTTAGCTTCTTAGTGAGGCGTCTTCAAGCATTATGGAGGATCAGTTTTCAAAGTGTTTTAGTGGGACTGCCTCTACTACGATAGGTATAAAGCTGTGATTGGCTCCGCAGATTTCTGAGCATTGTCCGAAGAACACACCGGGGCGTGAAGCAATGAAGGCTGTTTGGTTTAATCGTCCTGGGACTGCGTCTATTTTGACACCAAGGGCGGGCACGGCCCAGGAGTGAAGAACATCTTCTGCAGATACGAGTACTCGAATTGGTAATTCGGCAGGGACTACTATTCGGTGGTCTGCTTCGAGGAGGCGGAATTGCCCCGGGGTAAGGTCCTGGGTTGGGATCATATACGAGTCGAACCCCAGGTCTTCATAGTCTGTATACTCATAGCTTCAATATCACTGGTGTCCCAGGGCTTTGATTGTCAGGTGGGGATCGTTGATCTCATCTATCAGGTAGAGGATTCGGAGGGAGGGGAGGGCGATGAGGATGAGGATCACAGCAGGAAGTACAGTTCAAATAATTTCGATTTCTTGGGAGTCGAGGATGTATTTGTTAGTCAGTTTTGTAGAAACCATAGCTACAATAATGTAGAGTACGAGGGTGCTAATCAGAAGAACGATTATCAGAGCATGGTCGTGGAAATGAAGGAGTTCTTCTATTACTGGGGAGGCCGCGTCTTGGAATCCTAATTGGGAGGGATGTGCCATTCTAGCCTAGGGCTCAAGACACGCGGGATTCTAACCCACAGTTTTGCCTTGACAAAGCAATGTTATAACAAATTTAACTAGTGTCTTATTGAAGAAAGTGACAGAGTGGTTATGTGGTTGACTTGAAATCAGCAGATGGGGGTTCAATTCCTCCCTTTCTCGTTAGTGGGCTTGAACTTGCACATAGGCCGGCTCCTCGAATGTGTGGTAAGGAGGGGGGCTGCCATGAAGTCATTCGACGTTTGCGTAGGTTAGTTCGACGGACGCTACTTCTCGTTTAGCTACAAATGCTTCTCACAGAATAAATAGGAATATAATCACAGCAACTAAAGAGATGAGAGATCCGATAGAAGAGACGGTATTTCAAAGAGTGTAGGCGTCCGGGTAGTCGGAGTATCGTCGAGGCATTCCGGCAAGGCCTAGGAAGTGTTGGGGGAAGAAAGTTAGGTTTACCCCGACGAACATAATCCCAAAATGAATTTTGGTTCATGTGCTGTGGAGGGTGTATCCGGAGAACAGGGGGAATCAGTGAACGAAGGCAGCTAAGATGGCGAAAACGGCCCCCATGGACAGGACATAGTGGAAGTGGGCTACTACATAGTAGGTATCATGTAGTACGATATCTAGGGATGAGTTAGCCAGAACGATTCCAGTCAGGCCCCCAACTGTAAAGAGGAAGATGAAACCAAGGGCCCAAAGGAGTGGTGTTTCTCATTTGATTGAGCCTCCATGAAGGGTGGCTAATCAGCTAAATACTTTAACACCTGTTGGGATGGCAATAATTATTGTGGCAGAGGTGAAGTAGGCGCGGGTGTCGACGTCCATTCCCACTGTAAACATATGGTGGGCCCAGACGATAAAGCCTAAGAGGCCGATGGCCATCATTGCTCAAACCATACCCATATACCCGAAGGGTTCTTTTTTGCCTGAGTAGTATGCAACGATGTGAGAGATTATGCCGAACCCTGGTAGAATGAGAATGTATACTTCGGGGTGGCCGAAGAATCAGAACAGGTGTTGGTACAAGATGGGGTCTCCTCCGCCTGCTGGGTCGAAGAAGGTGGTGTTTAGGTTTCGATCTGTTAAAAGCATGGTGATGCCAGCAGCCAGGACCGGTAGCGATAACAGCAATAGGACGGCGGTAATAAGGACAGATCAGACGAACAGGGGTGTCTGGTACTGAGAAGTGGCAGGGGGTTTTATGTTGATAATGGTTGTGATGAAGTTAATTGCCCCGAGGATGGAAGAGATCCCGGCAAGGTGTAGAGAGAAGATCGTAAGGTCCACTGAGGCTCCGGCGTGGGCGAGGTTCCCGGAAAGAGGGGGGTACACAGTTCATCCTGTACCAGCCCCAGCTTCGACCCCAGAGGAGGCCAGGAGAAGTAGGAAAGAAGGGGGCAAGAGTCAGAAGCTTATGTTGTTTATTCGGGGAAAGGCTATATCGGGGGCTCCGATCATAAGGGGGACAAGTCAGTTTCCAAATCCTCCGATTAGGATGGGTATGACTATGAAGAAGATTATTACGAAGGCGTGTGCAGTGACGATAACATTGTAGATCTGGTCGTCCCCGAGGAGGGCGCCGGGTTGGCTAAGTTCGGCCCGGATGAGGAGGCTAAGGGCCGTCCCCACTATTCCTGCCCAGGCTCCGAAGATTAGATAAAGGGTGCCAATGTCTTTGTGGTTGGTTGAGAAAAATCAGCGTGTAATTGCCACAGGTAAGATGGCCGAAGTAAGCGGTGGATTGTAGCCCCATATATAGAGGTTTGAGTCCTCTTCTTGCCAGGCCCCGGGGTGTGACACGTCAGATTGCAAACCTGAAGAAGTAGGCTTACCGCCTGCCGGGGCTTACCCGCCCCGCCCCGGCGGCGGGGGAGTAGATGGATGCTCGCTGGATAGAGCGTTTAGCTGTTAATTAAAAGTTTGTAGGATCAAGGCCTTCCCATCTAGAAAGGCCTTAGCTTAATTAAAGTAGCTGAGTTGCATTCAGTAGATACGGGTGAGAAACCTGTAGGTCTTATCAGGGGCTGAGGGATTTTCACCCTCGCTTAGGGCTTTGAAGGCCCTTGGTCTAGATCTTATCCTAAGCCCCTAGTTCCCCGAGCATGTTGAGAGGAGTCAAGGGGTGACTGGGAGTAATTGTAGGGCACTGATGATGGCGGCTGCTAGGAGGAGAGAGGTTTGGTTGCTGGGGAGTCGTCAGGCGGGGGAAGACCCGGAAGTGTGGGGGAAGGCGGTAAGTGCTATGGCATAACAGATTCGTAGGTAGAAGTAAAGACTTAGGAGGGCTGTCAGGGCCGCAAAGGAGGCTATTAGGGGTAGTCCTTGGTTGGTTAATTCCCGTAGAATCAGTCATTTGGTCATAAACCCAGAGAGAGGGGGGAGTCCCCCTAGGGAGAGAAGGGTGAGGGTGGTTAATGCGGCTAGGCCGGGGGTTTTTGTCCACGCAGTGGCAAGGGTGTTGAAGCTGTAGGCTGTGCTTATTTTCATGGCAAGGAATGTGGCAGTTGTAATTACGATGTATATGGTAAGTGCCAGGAGGGTGAGGTATGGTGAGATTTGAGAGACGATAACAATTCAACCTAGGTGGGCGATGGAGGAGTAAGCCAGGATTTTACGAATCTGGGTTTGGCTCATACCCCCTCATCCTCCAACCAGCATAGAGGTGACGGCTATGGTTTGGACTAGTGTGGGGTTTAGTGTGGGGGTGACTTGAAGAATTAGAATTAGGGGGGCCAGCTTTTGTCATGTGGAGAGGATAAGGCCAGTGGTGAGGCTTAGGCCCTGGGTAACTTCCGGTAGTCAGAAGTGAGCTGGGGCTAGTCCAACCTTCAAAGCTAAGGCCATAAATACGAATGTGGCGGATGCGGGGTGATATAGGTGGAGGATGTCTCAGGAGCCTGTTAGTCAGGCGTTGGTAGTGCTAGCAAATATGATAATTGCTGCAGCTGCAGCTTGAATAATAAAGTACTTGGCTGCCGCTTCTACTGCGCGGGGGGAATGCTCTTGAGTTATGAGGGGGAGGATGGCTAGGGTGCTGATTTCTAAGCCCATTCAGGCTAGAAGTCAGTGGGAGCTAGAAAATGTCAGAGCGGTGCCGAGGCCCAAGGCTGAGATAAAAAAGGATGTGGCGTAAGGGTTCATTTGCAAGCAAAGGAGGGGGTTTCACCGTCATTCTTGGGGTATGGGCCCAAAAGCTTGTTTAGCTGACTTTGCTAGAAAGTGGTGTAGTGGGAGCACTAGGAGTTTTGATCTCCTAAGGTTGGGTTCAACCCCCTTCTTTCTAAGGAATTAAAGGGGCTTTAACCCTTATTAGTCACCCTATCAAGGTGGCCCTTAAACATTCAGGCATAATTCCCTCTAGAGTTGGGGTGGCAGCCCGGCGAATGCAACGGGGAGGGCTAAATGTCACAGTACTAGGGCTAGGGCAAGGGGTAGGAAGCTTTTTCATACTAGATGCATCAATTGGTCGTACCGGAATCGAGGGTACGAGGCACGGACCCAGAGAAATACAACTGAGAGCAGGGCGGCTTTGGTTATAAGGTTGCAGGCGGTGAGTTCAGGAAAGGCTGGGATGTGAGAGGCTCCTAAGAATAGGACTGTGGAGAGGGTATTTATTAGTAAGATGTTTGCATATTCTGCTAGGAAGAACAGGGCGAAGGGGCCCCCGGCATATTCGACGTTAAATCCTGAAACGAGCTCTGACTCTCCTTCTGTGAGGTCAAAGGGGGCCCGGTTTGTTTCGGCGAGGGTAGAGACGTACCACATGATTGTGAGGGGTCATGCTGGGATTAGAAGCCAAACACTTTCTTGGGTGACGTTGAAAGTTTGAAGTGTAAACCCACCTGAGAAAATGATGATGCTCAATAGGATTAGGCCTAAGCTCACTTCATAGGAGATTGTTTGTGCTACTGCTCGTAGGGCCCCGATAAGAGCATATTTAGAGTTTGAAGCCCACCCGGACCCTAGAATGGAGTAGACGGCCAGGCTAGAGAGGGCTAGGACAAACAGGATCCCAAGGTTAAGGTCAGCTACGGGGTAGGGGATAGGTATGGGAGCCCAGAGGGTGAGGGCTAAGGTAAGGGCGAGGGTGGGCGTGGCAAGAAAGAGGAAGGGAGAAGAGGTGGAAGGCCGGACGGGTTCCTTAATGAATAGTTTGACCCCGTCAGCGATGGGCTGAAGAAGTCCATAGGGGCCTACAATATTTGGTCCTTTTCGTAGTTGTATATACCCTAAAACCTTTCGTTCAAGGAGGGTAAGGAAAGCTACAGCAAGAAGGACCGGGACAATGTAGGTGAGGGGGTTAATGATGTGGGTTAAGATAGTAGTGATCATAGCTGGGGAGAGGATTTGAGCCTCTGATGAAAGGGCTTAGACCTTTAGCATTTTCCAGACTTTGCTACCCCAGTGCGCAGCTTAATAATATTCTGTAGTCTGCCACATCAAAATGCCATACTCTTTGGCACATCTGGGTATGCCCTCTTTTCTGTTTTAGTTGCCTTCAGCAGGTGAGGGTGGGGTGTGCCTTGAGCATGGACCTCCTCTCTCCGGTCCTTTCGTACTGGGAGGGACCATTTCATAGATAGAAACTGACCTGGATTGCTCCGGTCTGAACTCAGATCACGTAGGACTTTAATCGTTGAACAAACGAACCCTTATTAGCGGCTGCACCAATAGGATGTCCTGATCCAACATCGAGGTCGTAAACCCCCTCGTCGATAGGGACTCTGGGAGAGGATTGCGCTGTTATCCCTAGGGTAACTTGTTCCGTTAATCGGCATTGTGCCGGATCATTTTGGTCAGAATTTCTGTTGCTTAGGGCGGCGGCCCTTAGTTGTGAGGTTCGTAACCTTGGTCCACATGGAGGCTCTTTTATCCTCCGCGGTCGCCCCAACCGAAGACAGGGGAGACAGGGGCCACAATGTTTTCTCCTCTTAGGAGAGGGGGTGTAACGTGGGCTGCCTAGTGTCTAAAGCTCCATAGGGTCTTCTCGTCTTATGGGTGGATCCCCGCTTCTGCACGGGGAGATCAATTTCATTGACTGGGGGGAGGAGACAGTTAAGCCCTCGTCTAGCCATTCATACAGGTTCTCATTTAAAGGACAAGTGATTGCGCTACCTTCGCACGGTCAAGATACCGCGGCCGTTTAACCCAGGGTCACCGGGCAGGCGGGACCTCTTATGTGTAGTTTTCAAGAGGCGATGTTTTTGGTAAACAGGCGAGGCTTGTGTTTGCCGAGTTCCTTGTCCCCCTTTTAGTCTTTCCTCAGTGCACTCCTGTGTGGGGTTAACGATTGCTTTTTTGGGTGCTTCTTGGTTGCGTTAAAGTCCAAAATTCCCTCTTGTGTTGGGTTCGTTATTTGTCGGTGGGTGGTCTGGTCCGACTTACACATGTGCGAGGAGAGGGGCGTAGGCCCCTCTTATTACTCATTCTAGCATGGTCGCTCCCATGGGGGCATGGGGTGGTTTAGTAAAATTAGGGGTGGGGGAGAGGTTATCATTATAAGAGGTGTGTGCTGGTTGAGCTTTAACGCTTTCTAATCAGATGGCTGCCCTTAAGCCCACTGAAGCAGTGTACCTTGAAAATTATGATCCTTGACCGCCTGTTAAGGTTGTGTCCTGGTTCAAAGGAGCTGTACCTCCTTCGAATAACTCCCCTGGTTCTTTTTCACCTTAAGAAGAAGGATCTTATGGGTTTAAAGAGCTGGGGGGCTGAACTCCTATTCATTTCCTAAACAACCAGCTATAACTAGACTCGATAGGTATTTCACTTCTACTCGGAGCTCTCTCCACTCTTTTGCAACAGAGACGGATACGCCCTATAATAGGCTGTCTCGGAGTAGCTCGTCCAGTTTCGGGGGCCCAGACTAAAGTTCTCTTTGCTTGGGTTTACTGGCTAGATCATGATGCAAAAGGTACAAGTTTTAATCTTTGCTTTTCAGTGCTTATACGGGTTATTTCACTTCTCTTTCAGCTTTCCCTTGCGGTACTCTTTCTATTGCTCAAATTGTCCTTTTCTGTCGCCCGTACTAAGGTGGAAAAATGATTTGTTCATAAGTTTTTAGGTTATGAGGGGGTATTTATAATAATAAATTAATCCAAGTGTTTGGCTAGCTATTTGGCTCAGGGCGACCCGATTTGCACGGGTGTCTTCTCGGAGTAAGGGAGATGCTGTTCTGTTTAGCTACACCCTGGTTGTTCCAAGTGCACCTTCCGGTACACTTACCATGTTACGACTTGCCTCCCCTTTGTTCGGTTGTCTTGTTAAGAACCAGATTAAGTGAATTCGGAGAGAGTGACGGGCGGTATGTGCGCGCCTCAGAGCCGGCTCAGAAGAACTCTCTATTTTCTTCTTACTGCTAAATCCACCTTCCAGGGCTGGTTTCACAACCCCTTCCGTGATGACCTGGGGTAGGTAATGTAGCCCATTTCTTCCCACCGCATACGCTGCACCTTGACCTGACGTTTTGGGTTGTGCCCATTTTGCTCACTTTAAGACCTTCACAGGGTGAGCTGACGACGGCGGTATATAGGCGGGTTGAACAAGGGGTGGTGAGGTTGAACGGGGATTATCGATTCAAGAACAGGCTCCTCTAGGTGGGTATGAGGCACCGCCAGGTCCTTTGGGTTTTAAGCTAACGCTTGTAGTCCCCTGGCGGATATTAGGGGTAAGTTAATATCAAAGTTTACGGCTAAGCATAGTGGGGTATCTAATCCCAGTTTGTGTCTTAGTTGTCGTGGGTTCAGGTGTATTAAAGCCACTTTCGTAGTAGGGCTTCATACCCTCGGAAGCGTATCACGGCCTGGAGGGTGTTCGGCTTTAGTTTTTTGTTTCCCTAACCACTCTTTACGCCGGTGATTTTCAACTTGGGCCACCCGTTTAACCGCGGTGGCTGGCACGAGATTTACCGGCCCTAAAAACCGTAACCTAGTCAAGCTTTCGCTTATTGCTTAATGTCTATCACTGCTGAGTACCCTTGGGGGTGTGGCTAAACAAGGCGTCCTGGGCTGCTTTGTGCGTGCCTGATACCAGCTCCTTGCCCCCGGGCAGAGGGTAAAGGGCATCCTCACAGGAGTGCGGAGACTTGCATGTATAAATTTGGTTGAAGCTGAATGTAAAGTCAGGACCAAAGCTTTGTGCTTGCGGGGCTTTTCAAGACCCATCTAAACATCTTCAGTGTTTTGCTTTGATTAAGCTACGCCAGC